CTAACGGGAAAATCAAATTTAATGAGGATCTGGTTCATCCCACACGTACACGCCATGGGCATCCTGCTTTTCTATGTTATATGGACTTGTATGTAACTATTGAAAGTGAAGATATTCTATATAACGTGACTATTCCACAAAAAAGTTTTCTTTTAGTTCAAAATGATCAATATGTAGAATCAGAACAAGTGATTGCCGAGATTCGCGCGGGAACATACACTTTGAATTTTAAAGAAAGGGTCCGAAAGCATATCTATTCCGACTCCGAAGGAGAAATCCACTGGAGTACTGATGTGTATCATACACCTGAATTTGCATATAGTAATGTCCACCTCTTACCAAGAACAAGCCATTTATGGATATTAAAAGGAAGTTCGTGCAGATACCGTGTAGTCTCTTTTTCAATACATAAGGATCAAGATCAAGTTCATTCTCTTTCTGTTTCTGGCGAAGGAAGATATATTTCGAGCTTTTCGGGAAATAATGATCAAGTTAGATACAGATTCTTTAGTTCGGATCTTTCTGGTAAAAATCAAAATAAGATTACTGACTATTCAGAGCATAATCGAATCATATGTACTGGTCATTGTAATCTCATATATCCCCCAATTCTACATGAGAGTTATGATTTATTGGCAAAGAGGCGAAGAAATAGATTCATCATTCCATTCCAATCGATTCCAGAACGGGAGAAAGAACTAATGTCTCCTGCCGATATCTCGATTGAAATACCCATAAATGGTATTTTCCGTCGAAAAAGTATTTTTGCTTATTTCGATGATCTTCAATACAGAAGAAACAGCTCAGGAATTACTAAATATGGGACTATAGGAGTGCATTCAATCCTCAAAAAAGAGGATTTGATTGAATATCGAGGAGTCAAAGAATTTAAGCCAAAATACAAAATGAAAATAGATCGATTTTTTTTCATTCCCGAGGAAGTACATATTTTACCTGAATCTTCTTCCATAATGGTACGGAACAATAGTATCATTAGAGTGGATACACGAATTGCTTTAAATACAAGAAGCCGAGTAGGCGGCTTGGTCCGAGTGGAGAAAAAAAAAAAAGAGATTGAACTTAAAATCTTTTCTGGAGATATCCATTTTCCTGGAGAGACAGATAAGATCTCCCGACACAGCGGGATCTTGATACCACCAGGAACGGTAAAAAAAAATTCGAAGGAATCAAAAAATTTGCAAAATTGGATCTATGTCCAACGGATTACACCTACTAAGAAAAAGTCTTTTAGTTTTGTTCGGCCCGTAATCATATATGAAATAGCAGACGGTCTAAATTTATCAACACTTTTCCCTCAAGATCTGTTGCAGGAAAGGGAAAACCTGCAACTTCGAGTTGTTAATTATATCCTTTATGGATATGGTAAACCTGTTTTGGGAATTTCTGACCCAAGTATTCAATTAATTCGTACTTGTTTATCGCTGGATTGGGATCAAGAAAAAAAAAGTTCTTCTATTGAGGAGGCTCATGCTTCTTTTATTGAAGTAAGTACAAGAGGTCTTATTCGATATTTCTTACGAATTGACTTAGTGAAATCCCATAGTTTGTATAGCCGAAAAAGGAAGGATTTCTCAAGTTCTGGATTCCTCTATGATAATGCGTCAGAGCGTGCCAATATCAATCCATTTTATCTCAAGGCAAGAATTCAACAATCACTTAGACAAAATCAAGGAACTATTAGTACGTTGTTGAATAGAAATAAGGAAGACCAATCTTTGATAATTTTATCATCACCTAATTGTTTTCGAACGGGTCCATTCAACAATGTAAAATATCACAATGTGATAAAAGAAAGAATTCAAAGCGATCCTATAATTTTAATTAGGAATTACTTGGGCCCTTTAGGAACAGCTCTTCAAATTGCGAATTATTCTTCATATTCATTTTACCATTTTATAACTCATAATCAGATCTCGGTAACTAAATATTTGCAACTTGAGCTTGACAATTTAAAAAAGAACGTTCAAGTAATTCAAATTAAATATTATTTAATGAATGAAAATGGGAGAGTTTCTAAGCCCGATCCATGCAGTAACATCATTTTGAATCAATTCAATTTGAATTGGCATTTTCTCTATCATGATTATCATCACAATTATTGTGAAGAAAGATCCCCAATAATTAGCTTGGGGCAGCTGATTTGTGAAAATCTATGTATAGCCAAAAACGGACCACACCTAAAATCGGGTCAAGTTATAATTGTTCAAGTCAACTCGGTAGTAATAAGATCAGCTAAGCCTTATTTGACCACCCCAGGAGCAACTCTTCATGGCCATTATGGAGAAATCCTTTCCGAAGGCGATACGTTAGTTACATTTATATATGAAAAATCAAGATCTGGTGATATAACGCAGGGTCTGCCAAAAGTGGAACAAGTGTTAGAAGTGCGCTCTATTGATTCAATATCGAGCAACCTAGAAAAGAGAGTTGAAGGTTGGAACGCGTGTATAACACGAATTCTGGGGATTCCCTGGACATT